ATCCAGCTACAAGTCTCGATCTATACAAAACGCACTGGGTTTTTGTCTTTCTTTCGGTTTCATTGATAGCAGAAGAGCCTTACTCTCTCTATAGGATAGGGGCACTAGCGCTTTATTTAAAAAATAAAAAGTAAAGGGGCCTGAAAACGTAACGTAATAGGCTGCTATTCTAGGCTCGCTTCGCTTCTTCAAGCTCCGCCCCTTATTGGAAAACTAAAGCGCTAACGCGCCTTATATTTTTAATTTTTTTTAGTAAAGCAAAGCAACCTTTCGCCGGGCGAAAGCGGGAATCTCTTTCCCGTTCCCGGCTTTTTTTTAAGCTTAGGAAAGATGAGAACTCGCAGCAGAGGGGCTTCGATTCCCGTTATACGCGATGTGGCGAATCAGACTGATTCAACGACGACGAGATATGCGATTTAAAACTTGTCGTCTACTTTCAGGAAATGTTCGGAACAGAGAACTTACAATAATACAACGCCGCATTCTCCGAAGATTGAGGAACAAGAAGAGATCTATTAAGAGAAAGATTTCTCCGAGAAAAAATATGAACAGTTACATCCAATCACAAACTACACGAAAGTTGCCCCTTTTTCATGGGGATTTACCCATCACAGAGATGCACAGAGGAACAGAACGAACTTCATATATCCCTTTTCTACTCAATCCAGAAACAAGATCGGACGTTATTCCGGTTCGTCTCCATTTTCGTGAAACTATTCCTCAAGCAAGGCAGCCGATAAGTCATCGAAGGGTTTGTGTTAATAATCGAATGGTAAGCATTACTCGTTTGAAAGTTTCCCACGGTGATCTAATATCTTTTCAAGAAAATGACGCGAGAATCCGCGGTGAAGAAATAAGGAGAGCTTTCTATATCGAAATATCAGTTGATAAAATCATAGGCAAATTCCTGGATCACCCGGTAAGAATGTGGAGAAGAACCAAAACAGAATGGTTCCACCTACTCAAAACTAAGCGGGGATGCCGCCTACTACTAAAATCCCGGTTTTTGCAAAAACAGTTGCGTTATTCTATGCAAAAAGAATACTTAGAAAGAACAAAGAAGTTTGGATCCGAAAAAGTATGCTTAGGCAGTTCCTTCGCTGAGCACAACAGAATGAAGAGGAATTTGTATCATTTCAAATCCCTATTCTTATCGAAGAGAAGAAACGAGAAAAACCGATATCTTCCTACTCGAACAAGAAGTCCTATAGTTGACTACTCTTCTTTATATAGTAATTCGACCTATTGCTCCTCATCCCCCCATCAGTTTACTATGAAGAGAAGAATCAAAAGGATCGAACTACCTACTCATTATTCGGAGGTGAATCATAGAACACCAAAAGCGGTGGTATTTTATGGACCTAACATAGGTCACATCCCTCACGACATAAGATTGAAAGATCCAAACCTTCCTCTTCGGAGCGGAAACGGACGTGGCCAAAACATATAAAGATCGGCGTAGTCGCTCATAGGGACATATCTATCCGGATAGAGGATAGTCTAGATCGATTCATAGATAGCCATATAGATAGGTATCTCCGTGGATAGAGATAAAGATAGGGATCCATCTAGATCTTGCTTGATTCACTATTTCCATTTTTTTTTCTTGATTCTGATTGATTGCCTTTTTGACGACAAGTTTTAAATCTTAATGCAGGCAAGGTACGTAGTTCTCGACCGTAAGGGAGAAGGAAACATCGTTTTTAAATTCTTACTTGCTGGGTCGGAGCGTAGACGAGCGAGCAGAGCCCAGGATACATACAGGGAAGCCCGTCATAGAGCAGTCGACTAGAAGTAGAAGACTGCTGGCCTGAGAGAAGGCGGCCTCCCTCGGGAAACATGGCCCAATTTCTCTTCTTTCTTTTTGATTTTGACTTGGTTGGCAGGGTCAGGGCCTTTCTCGCATTGGCTGCTTGCTTTGCACGCTAAAGGCCTTTTGTTTAACGTAAAAAGCCCTTACTTAATGTTCAGTTTGTCTACAGCTATGCCGAAATGAGGCAGGTCGTAAGGTCGGTGAGGGATCAAAAGAAGTCCTGCTGCCCTGTCTTAAGCAAAGTGAGTAGACCTTCGGTCTATCCATGAGAGTGAGCCGAATGGCCTACCCCAAAAGAGGAGCACGGGAGCTCACTCACAAGGGAACTAACCTCCGGATGCTTCCTCAGGAAGTCAAGAGCAGGACACAACAGATTCAAGGCACGAACGATAGCTTTAGGGTTGTATTGAGCTTAGTTTCACACTAAGGCTAAGAGTAAAGGAGAGGTAGGAAGTCACTCGACAGCAGTTAGCGGTTAGCTCTAAGACGGCAAAAGTTACGTAACTCTTATTGATTTTTCTTCTTCTCGTTCGTGCCCCATTAGTTAGTTAAGGGCACTTCCCCTATCTCTATAAGGCCTAGGGTTCATAAGAAATGAAATATTACACCAGTTCGCTTAATAGGCGCGTCAGTCTTAGTAGTCAGTGAAGTACTTTGTTTAGGCCTTATCGGACTATCTGTCGAGCCTTCCTCTCCTTATCTATAGATTGAGTAAAGCCCTTTACTGCTTCCTTTTGCTCCTCGGTCAAGCTACTACGTAACCTGCACAAATCTCCTCTGCCTACGATGGTTCTCCGGCTTTCCTTTTCGGGATTCCCTTCTGGGCTGTTACAGTCAACCGGTAAAGAAGAAGGAAGACTCCCATTACAGCTTTTGAATCTCACTAGTGTAACTTGATTCAATCTGCTCCTTGGTGTAATGGCTCAATCTATAGATAGAAAGCCTTATGATGGGAAATAACTTGACTCAATCAATATTCTTAATCTTGCCAATAGAACGATCAGAAGGTTGGAAATCCGGAGTGAAGTGGCAAAAAAAGTCTTGTATGAAATTCAATTGCTTGTTAGGAGCTTTGGAGCGATAGCAGAAGCGAGAGGGTAGATGAGCTCGATCGTAGGGAGAGGATAAGAAAGTCTCAGTTCTCAGTGTTAGAGTAAGGAAGCGAATGAGCTGAAAGAAAGCCTTGCGAGGTAGGAAGTTACTTGATCAACCGGTAATCTTTCTCTTTCTTTCCTTCCCTTTTCCTTATGTCTATGCTAAGCCTTAACAATCCTCCTTCCTGTCTTCCCAGCTATAGGATTTCTTTCTTTAGTTACAGCAATTCTCTTCCTGCGCTGTAGCTTGCTACTATAGTTGCTTCTGACTTCATACGGATCACAGCAATAAAACGATCAGATAAATCCATCTTATAGTTCTTCACCGTAGGCCTGAGAAAGGAAGTGAAAGCGGAAGGATTTAATTAGCTCGACTGAAAGAAGCAACTACTTGAGCTTTAGAAAGCCAATCCCAGTGATTCAATAGCAGGGCTCACTCTCGCAGCTATCGCACCTTCCTCTTCGAGTAATTCATTATGGCTTGTGCGCTGCGCAGAGGGAAATCACTCTAATGTCTCGCCCAGGTCGAAAGGGTTCTAAGCCTTTTCTTTGCTTAGCTACTGACGACAGAATGGTTGGCACATTATTAAGAATTCCAGGTGATATGAACGATACGCTAGTTCGGGTCTTGAAAATCCTGTATTCAATGTCCAGAGAGCCTTTTCCTCTCTTCAGGAATGATTATTCTGACTGAACTGTACTACCGGTAAATCACCTATTTGATAGTTGCTTTTGAATAGCAGTGAGCGAAGGAATTGATTACAGTAGGCAAAGAAGAAAGCATTCTAAGGGACGTAGTCGGAAAGGATAAGTTACGGTAGCTCGAGCAAAGAAGCAAGGAGAGGAAGAAAAACTCTGTTTATTGGATTGATCTCAAGCAAGAAAAGGCAAATTGAGGGGCGGTGACGCGGAAGCCAGCCCAGCGGACTGTTAGGGAGTACTAAGTACCTCCGCTTTTGATGCGGCTTAATACCACCGCATCTGGACCTACTATTGGTTCAACAGAAAAAAGGTCATCTGCTCGAACTGCTGCTTTCATTCTTGCCCCTGTGTGGTAAACTGGCTCTACAGCGGGTGAGACCTTTGCCCCAGTTCTTGGCTTTCTTGCTTCCGCGCCCTTCTTCTCTTTAGGAGACCGGTCATTACAGCAGGCAGGAGAAAAGAGAGGGCTCGGCATACCACCGGCTGAATCTTCTCGCGGTAAGCGAAGCCAACACAGACCCTGCTATCCAGGCGAGAGCAGAAGGCTAACTTCACACTTGTGACCCTCTTATTCACCAGTGAGCTGCCGAATGAAATGACCAGCTGGGAATCTCTTCGAACTTATAGGAATTGAACACCCATGAGGACCGCCACATCGAGGCCAATAAAATAAGCCTCATATTCCGCAATGTTGTTGGTGCAAAAGTTCAAGACTACACTTGGCTTGTGCTCTAATAGTCACCACAGGAAGAAAGCGGCGAACTCCAAAGAGAGGGGAGGCGCACCGACCGGAAGTGAGGAGCCAGAAAGCATAGATTATATTTCCAGGTCTATCTATTATACGTTATTTCACCGATGCCTGAATGCTACTTTCGTCTACTTATGGGTTATATTATATAAGCAATCCTCCTTCTATGGTGTTAGGCCCAGTTTCTTTCAACTAACAACTAAGCGCTTCGCCCATTAGTCTTTCTACTAAGCTCTGATTAGTCCTCCCCCTGAAGCCTGAGTCAAAGAATCCGTCGATTCCGCATCCCTTGATTCCAATTCAACTATAGGAAGTGCTGTTATGATCGATTTTGCTTCTCCTCTTCATTAATAGCCTGGGAACTTAGATTCTTTATGAAGGCTTTTCCTAAGTTCATCGATCCCTTTCTTTGATTGAAAGACCAACGGAAAGAGGTTTGTTATATACTAAAAATCGTTATCGTCAAATAGATTCATCCGATATTGACTCAGAGCCAAGTTGACATTCTTCTTCGAATGCTTTCACAGGACGAGGAGTAGGGGATGGGCATAAAAGGGCGTATTCTCCTAGTTTACCGATTCTCTGACTTTTCAATGTTTTATCTTCCTTGCCGCACAAGTAGCAGCAAGTCTGAACCCCTAATCGTCTAGTAAATCTGTCACAAGTGAGCACCTTAGCCTGAAGAGCCAGCCACAAGAAGGCAGCAACCTTCGAAATGAGACCTGCTTGCCAAACTGGGAAAGTGCTAACATGCTAACACCAATAAATCCCTGAGGGAAATCAGTCTTTTTCGCCACACCGGGGTGAAGGGAGTCGAACCCAATTCTCCCCCTACCTACGCCCTAAACTGAGCAAGATTGCTTCCATTGAGAGAGATCGACTGAAAATGGGGAGAAGTTATTCAGCTCTTCTCTGCCAATCCTGTTCTCGAGGGTGACCTTAAGTAGAGTGGTCGGCTGTTAACTGACTGGTCGTAGGTTCGAATCCTACCTACTATTCCATTCGCCGTCCTTTGTGAGTCCGGTTTTCTGTGCTACGTTCTTCTTAGATCCAGCTAAATTATTGGTTTCAGAGTCCACTGTCTTTGTTTTGTTGTCTCAAATCAAAGTCTCTTTTGTCAATCCGTGGCAATACGAGTGGCATAATCTATTTTTTAGAAACGGGCTTTCGATAAGCAATTTGAGGACTACCGATTGACTAATTGACCCCGGGAGTAAAGTAAAGAATCTAGGTCGATAAAAAGCTTTGCACAGGAGTTAGTGAGCAGACAAGAGCAATCTCTCAATCCATTTTTCAGTCGAATCATTTCATCCATACTTCGAAGCTATCCGCTCTTATCTTATCCGGGATATTGGTCTTTGAGTTAGGGGACTGGGACAGGCTCGGCTTACCTTTATTCTGCAACTTAAATTGGATTGGGGACTGAGACTGCTACAAGAGGGAATTTCCCATACCATGGAAAGATATAGCCCTATAACCTGGTTTTCAGGAGATTCTTATTAGTGGAAAATAGCCCTAGCTAGATTCACTCCCGGTGAAATAGCAGCTAGGCCCCTTGGTTTCAGCTCTCTTGTGAGTTCAAATCTTTTCTGTGGTGAAGTTTACCTTGCTTTCCCTTCTGACTATGCTGTTACCTAGTAGTGAAGAAATAGCTCAAAGCTTTATTCGGACAATCTTTCTGGCCCTAAGGCATTGATGGCTAAACTCATCAAGAAGTTCAGGAATTAGCTGAAAATTTTAGTATGAAGATGATTCGAAGAGCTCAAAGAAGTCAAATAAAAAAGGAAAGTCCTAACTAAGTACAGTACTAAGTGGAATCTTTTTCTCCTTCCTTGCTGATTCAATCAAGGTCAATCCCTTTGGTCTTGTTGTTCCGTCACTGTGGGGCACTACTCGGATTAAGCCTTTCGACTGCAGGGTAGGTGTAGGCACCTTAACCATATTCACTTTAATAGCTTTGTCCATCTAAAGCAGAAAGACAGATATTGGAAAGAAATCCTTTTTTAGGGTCATGTTAAAGCATCTAAAGGGACGGGCATCCGCCCTAAAGACTTCGGAAGCTTTTTTCTTGCTACTGCTAAAGTAAAGGGCGACTTCTCTTCTTTGGAAAGCTTCAAAGAGATAATTTTGGAAAGGTTCCATATCATCAATGCCCGTTTAAGATAAAGAAACTGAGCCCGGGCATACTTATATTCTTATCCCAGGGGAAAGAATGGACAGGAACCAGAATCCTACCAACAAGACAGTAAGTCAAATTAGCAACTTAGAAAAAAGAACTCTCAATTGAATGGATACTGGAAGGGAATTCTCTCCCGAAACCCTAAAGTTGATGTACAGATTTAGGAAGTCGATTGCTGCTGGAACGAAGGAAGGTAGGTAATTTCACCCCAAGAAATAAAGCAAGTGGTATCCCTATGGATACTGCAGTGGTGAAGGGTGCAGCAGGGCTTAGCCCAACCAATGTCTTTTCTATAACGACTTGACTAATCAAATAAGTGAATCTTACAGATAGGAATAAGTTCCCAACCTCAACAGAATAAGCCGAAACCAGAGAAGGATAAGAAGAAAGGGCATAAAGCTAAGCTTTAGAGAGTTACGAATCTGAGACCGAGACAAGGAATTCTTCTGAGAATATGGCTGTTGAGTTTGAGGTGGCATTAGTCGACCGATAGCGATAGGATAGTAAGTTACTCCACTGGTAAGGAGAGGTCTTAAGAAAGAGCCTGTGCTAACGCTATAGGCTTTATAGCAGGTATGAAATCGCTCGACTGAAAGGAGAGGATGGGAGGGTTTGAAGTCACTTGAGCGAAGCGAAAGGGCTAGGAACTTTTTATTTTACACCAAGCCATATGTGGTAAGACTGAACTGGACTGAGATTTCGGGAACACTGCATGAGACAGTGTGATTGCGCGATGATCATCAGTGGAGCTAGTTCTGCTTCAAGATCATTTGTCTCAAGCTAATTAGGTGAGTGATCTGTGGAAGGCTTTGACGGTAAACGTTGGCTAAGAGCCCGCTGTGCTGCAGCCCCCTACCTGCTAGTGCCCCTTTCTATTGGACAGTCGGTCTTTACATCTTCCCCGGTACCCGCTGACGGCCCTTACTCGAATCATCCTTAGCTTTCTCAAGACCCGGGCTAAGCTAATTTTGTATTGACGTTATGTTTCCGGGTGTGAGTAGTAGTAAAGTAGTGGGCTCCCCTTCATTGTGATGCCAACCCCTTTCGTACGCTATGATTCACTCAATCTTTAGTGGTGCCCTTGGCCTGGTCACCCATTATAACACACGATCCATGTCTCATTTTGATCTCACACCTCCATTCTCGTTTGAATTATGGAGCTCGACTTCGTTGCTCGGATGCGCTTGCCAGAAAGTTACAAAGGGAGAACAAGTCTGAGACTCACTCGGCTATATCCTCCTCAGGATCTGCCCGACATGCTGTTGACTTGGAGATGAATTCTCTGGCCGTACGCGGTCGTTACGCTTGGTCGGTTCTATTCATTCAATTCTTTGATTTCTATTCACATATGTGATGTTCGAAATCGCTGATGGACAACCAATCCTTGTCCAGTAAGCATAATGACTGGGAATGCGGATCTATGTCCAAAGGGGGAGGTCTATTAGCAGAGCAAGCCCTTGTATGCGATGATCGAGTTCTTGCCTTGCATTGGTTTTCATTTCATCTGGTCACAGAATTTTAGTTTGTGTTCAGTGAGTGAAAGAGATTCGTCCTCGGAAGAGAAAAACCTCAGATAGTAGCACTACACTTCAACGAAAATCAAAAAAGAAATTACATAGAATAGATAATAATTGCTGTTCTGAACTAGACCGACTGCTAGAAAGAAAGCAACCATCACACCTAAACATCCTTAAGCACATTGCCGCTAGCGGGGATTGTTATCTCTGCAAAGGAAGCTCATTCACCAAGGCGGACACCACCGATGCAGAAAGATCGCTTCTGTCAACAAAAGCAACCCTACGAAAGCCAGGCGCATAATATTCCATTTGGAAAAAAGGATCGTACGAGTCAAAAGGAGTGAACAAGCAGCTATCGCTGGGACGATCGGCTGTGCCTGGCGCTAAGCCGTACCAGGCAGTACAACCAATGCCCAAGCAGACCAAAACCAAGAAAGGCCCATACATACCCTCATGATAATTACCTCCACCAAGATTTTAGTTAATTCCTTGGGGACCAACCCACGCAAACCGGCACCGAAACTGCTAAAAGAAGACAACGATAAGGCTGAAAGAGGTCTGCAATTATAAGACAAGCCAATAGAATTACTTAAAAAAGACTACCTATCAAAGGATGATGATAACCTCAATTCTTGTTGTAAGAACTCAGACTTACCCGGAAGAAAGCGAAAACCTAAACCCCGTTAGACGACTGGAATGGTAATGAATCCAAAAAGAGGCGAGGCTGCTCTATAAAAGAGCTCGTACTTCCTCATTAATAGAATGGCCCCAAGAAGAGTCCAACTGCGTAAGAAAGGATCAAAGGGACCACGATAACCATAAGACGAAGGTTGCGCTAGAATAGTAGATGAAGACGAAGAACCATCTGTCTTGTCTTCCAAGGAAAGATCTTCGAAATCCTTACAGAGAGAGAACATTTGTAGGTGCTCTATTTCTGATAGAAAATCATACTATTCTTGATTAGCTGCCATAGCGTACCGGCTCAACAGTTACAGAGATCAACCTCCAACTGTCACTGCAACTCCAACGGGCTGCTAGCAACTGCCACAGAAACTATATCAATGAGAGAAACTAGGCCTGAAACTAGATAGCTGGCAACTGCTGGAAAGGGCACTTACACTCCATCTGCTAGAGATAGAGATGGATCAAGGGTGTAAAACACTCGAACTGGAACTCCATAGACTTATCTATATTCTGCAATTGGTTTGGCTGGAGATATGGCATGGCAGGGAATAGCCTGTTGAACTGCCTGGACTGAAACTCGCTAAAAGAAAGCTCGTCTGGACTGATCGTATAGACCCCCCGAAGCAAATAAACTCCAACTTCCATTCCATCCCAGCGAAGGAAACAAACTCGCCTCCGGCAACTTCCACTCAAACCGAAGGGACTGCTGCATAGGCTGAGATAAGCTCGTGAAAACAATCTTTCCCAAAGCGCAGAACGTCCCTCATGCATAGACAACAATGTCTCTACCCAATGAGCATCAAAGTGCCTTCTACTCCTTTACTAAGCCAATCTCGATAAAGTGAAGTACAGGGGGCCTAGCCTCTTTCGAGATGCGAAGAATAGAAAGATGAAAGGGAAAGACTAGTCTGATAAGGACTTGGGTCAAGCTATAATATAAGGAGGTCCTCCATCTGTTCCTACATGTTGGTTCAAAAACTAGAATTCTGATATGTCCAAGACAACTAGTTTTTTCAACTAGAAGGATAGGTCATGTTGGGCCCTTTACACCTCGAAGGCGATCTCGAGTCAAGCTTTTTCCTCACCTAGTAAAAAAAAAGTAAATTCATCGAGGGATAGGGGGCGATAAAGCTTTGGTTTGGGCAGAATCCACTCCGGCAGGAAAGAAAGCAATCGAATGAACGAAGTATAGCTTCGAGTTCGTACCTAGTGACACAGAGGGGAACAGGCCTAGTACTAACCAGCCACCCATAATCGTCATACTGGGAGTGCCCAGACAGTAACATTAGGAGCTGCACAGTCCAGACATGCTTTTAAGATTATGATTATACTAGTTACTCTTTCCTCGCTTAGGATGAAACTGAGTTCCCCGGGAAAGGGCATCCATCCAATGAATTCTTCTACCTTACTTTCTATCTGAAAGCGATGTTTCCGTCTCTCCTTTCTCTCGAATCAGTGGAGAAATCCCTTTTTTTATAAACTAAAGCTCCAGAGGGAAACTAAGCAACTGTTCTCTCCCTTCAAGGTGGACCGGGCAGGGCAAATTGAGCACGCTTTGTCTACATCACTGTGGTGTTTTGCCGCTACTCCTTATTTTAAAGACATTGACTCCGCTTTGGGATTGGTAAAAAAGCTATCCCTAGGCATGACTTCTTCGAACCTTACCCGGAATGTTCCCAGATCGACCTACTCTCGCTTTCTGTCATGCAGCTCTTGATCAAGTTTGTTTACCCAGCTCTCTTCCGGAGCTGAGGTCACATTCACGATTCGCCCACCCTTTCTTTGAACCTTGTCAATGATCGAACTTAAAGATATGAACTGAGTGCCATTTGATGAGTAACTGAGAACAAGGGAGAGGGATATGGAAAGGATGAAGTAATGAAAGACGAAGTCATTGCTAGTAGTAAGGACTTGTCACGATCCATTGGTTCATATAAAATCCATGTCCTAGGTGTATCAAAAAACATTCTTTTCGCTAAGCGTATATAATAAAATAGAGTGAAAGGTCCACCCCGAAAGGGGGTACTAACTAACAGCTGAGTCCTCTCCGAACCGCAGGAGATAGTTGCCCATCATACGGCTCACCAACTTCACTTGCCTCTATGTGAGACTCGCTCCGGGCAGGTTCGGATTACAATACACGGCTCTACGAAGGAAGGGGTTGGTGGGTTAGGAACGTTTTCAATATGATTCTTTTTCCGTATTTGTTCGATGAGAAATGCAAGACGAAAAAGGAACCCATCTTTTCGACTGGGAAATGCGAGTCTGTTTTGTCCACTTTCTCCATCCCTCTCTATCAAAATGATCAAACAAAAAGGAAGGCGAGCTTGTTATTCTCGTGTTCGATCTCTGCCCCGCTCGTTGTCACCTATGTTGAAGAAAGGTTTGGAACCCTGTAGAGAATGAGGAGGGGCCAAGGATCTTCCTCTCAACAGTGCTTCTCGGGGCTCCACTCTCCCCCCCTGAATAAGTAAGGCCCCGTTAGCCTGGGCGAGGGGATAGGGAATAAGGATGGAAGCCCCCTTAACTCTGCCAGGGACTGGACAGGGGTTAGCTCTGTAAATGTGTAGAGCCGAGTGTAGTGTGGTGTAGTAGTAGGCACTTCTAGGCCCCTTCCCGGCTACTGGACCACTCCATTTGGGTACTACGGACCCTCTGCCATCCATTGCAGCAGAGCCGTTTCATGAGCGGGGGGGCTAAGCGCAGTTCTTTGAATCAAACGTTGAATGAAATCGATTCTTTTTTAGATATAAAAATCTAAATCGGATAGGATAGATGGATGGATCTATCTTTCTATTAATATATATATGACTAAAAAAAATGGATTTCTATAGTGTTAAGTAGCGTAGCGCCCCAAATCCTTGATTTGGCCAGGAAAGACTGCATTGGGCCCAGGAAGCGAAGGGAATGAGCTCGGCTGCTTATCCTCCACACTTATTTTTCTCCGTGCCCGTTTCGCATGCGCTTCGCGCGCCATTGGCGCTTTGCTCTCCTCTTATTCTTCATTGGACGGTTCGGATGGACTTCGCCGTTCTTTCCCAACTAAAATAGAAAAGGCTGTATCACATCGAGATGTCGATTCGTTTTCCGCCCCCAATGAGATGGGGAATTTGTAACCCCCTATTTTGACTTTTGTTTGGACCCTTCATCTTTCTGAATGGAGGCCCGGCTCGCGTCGTTCCAACAACCGGCGGGGAGCACCTCAGTATACGATCGCGCGCAGTAACTGGGAGTCCTTTTTTTTACACCTAAGGCCAACTTCAATTCACCAAACCAAGGTTCATCTCGTGTAGTGATTGTGGACTCGTACAAGGATATTGAGTAGACGGTTGTCAGACTCGACCCTATCTTTCGTAGCATGCATTCCCATCGGTGTCGCAACTGATTCGGTAAGCTACGTGTCCGGTGCACGGAGAACAGCCTTCGGTCCCCCAAACTGACTTACTCGTGGCAACCTTCCGGCCGCCCAACAACCTATAACGCTAGTCACTACTCCCACTGGGGCTAGGAAGTAAGCCCCACAACCCAAAGCGGCGAAGAACAAATAGAATTTGCTACAAAAGCCGGCTAACGGGGGTATTCCTACGTATGAGAACATAGTAATGGAGAAGGTAATAGCCGAAATAGGATTCGTTTTGGCTAGAGCGCCCAAATCTGCTATATATTTGACACGGGTTTGCCGTAATGCTAAAACTATGGCGAATGCATCTATCGTCATTAATGCATAAATTAAGATACCAATTAGTAGTGATTGAATTCCTTCTATGGTTCCACATGAGAAACCAGTACGAATATAACCTACATGTCCAATTGAACTATGAGCTAGAGGTCTTTTGACTTTCGTTTGGGCCATGGCGGCCAGTGCTCCTAAAATCATAGAAGCAATGCTGCAGAAACAGAAGATTTGTTGCAATGTAGCTCCATAGGAACCATAAATAGAAACACGTGAAATATTAGCAAAAATCGAAATTTTAGGCGCAATAGAAAGGAATGCTGTAACCGGGGTGGGTGAACCCTCATAGATATCAGGTGCCCACATATATAGAGTCAAAAGAGATATGGAGTCCAAAGGGGAGGGGGGTTTTCTTCGGGGCTCGAGAGATGGAATAGATAGGGCCAAAAAAGTTTTGAATTCGCCGCTGGGGAATTCACACGAAAGGGAACGCAGAATTCTCGACGAAAAAAAAAGTGCTCTCTGAACCGAACGTGAAAGTAGTTTTCCATCAGACGGCTGTTCCCGTAACTCCACTCTTTGGATTATATACCCAAAAAGGTCCGCTCTTGGCCATTCCACACGCTGCCTAGCAGAGGCGTGGTTATCTCAAGTGGATTCTCTCTTTTTTAGTAGATGCCGAACCTGCTGCCCCATTGACTAAGAAGGGGGCGGACGCAGCAGCTACATGGACCCCTTCCTTTCTGTTGTTGCCAGCGCTTTCCCGGGCCGAGAAAAAAAAAAAAAGGGCAGGCAAAGCCCGAAGGCTGCTATCCCAATAGGCCAGCGGGCGGAACGAGGATAGGGCCCGGCAATCATACCACCGCGGTCGAAAAAGCGTGTTCCCTTCAGATAACACGCACCGTAGGCCATCCTCGGCCTTCTTCGTTTTCGATGAAAAACAAAAAAAAATCTCGATCTCCGAAAGCGTTTTCCTTCCCCCGCCGCATCTCCCTCCCTTCGTCGAGCCTTTCCTTTAATGGTTGGGGGAAGCATTCCCTTATCTGAACTTGGCGGGCATTCTTTCCAGCCTTATTCATTCAATCAAATAGGGGGGTTGGTTTGAACATAGGATAGGCTAGGCTCAAACATGATTTGAAGATCCTAGCTACGCCATACGTTCAATACAAAATCTGGAAAGCTGCAGGGATGACAAAAAGAGGGCGCTTTCCTGTGTTGCACTGAAAAAAAAAGAAACCTAAGTAAGAGAGAGAAGACGCTCTTCTCTTAGGTTTCTTCCTCCCGCGCCCCCTAACTACTTAAGCGCCCGGCCCGCGTTAGAAGGGAAGATTAGCAAAGCGAGAAAAGACAGAGGGAGGGGGAGCAGCATCTTATTCTCTTCGCGAGAACTTCCGGATCGGAGAAGCATTCGGAACGGGCTCCGCGTTCATTTCGTTGGCAGAAACGATCCACAATCCATTCGGGGCTTCGGGGAACCCAAAGAATTCGACTTGATTCATAGATTGAATCAATGATAGATAGAAAAAAGATATCTCGTTCATCTATCTTTCTTTTTTTTTTCTCTACTCTCTCTAAAGAGGAATAGAATAGACATCCCCTTAGATGTCTATGTATCCTTTATCCATCCCCATTTTTTTTAGAGCGTTATATCTTATCTGCTCTCTCTCTCTAAAAAATGGAGAGAGAAAGAGCAGATGGATCCTATCCCCTATATCGAACACTAAATCCTATCTATTGATAGAAAGATCTTCGTCAAATACCGGACTTTGCCTGTTTTTTAGGAATTCCTCATACTCATATCCAAGGCAGCTTACCACAAGCACCCCACCCCATACGACTAGTTGGGGTTCGCCTTTTTAATCAAACAAAGTCAGTATAATATAAGTAGTAGGGGCTTCATAGCGACTTTCATTCTAAAGGAAACCGAAGAACCAACCTTTAGTCAATAGGAGCCCTACTTCCCTCTTTGCGACCTCATCACTTCAAAGCGCAAACCAATTTCTTAGTCACCGGGCGGAGCGCACCTTTGGTACTTCAGTAGGGCGAGCTTTTTGATAGTGACTTCTTTCGTTTGGTAGGGCGACGAAAGAAAGGCTACTTCAATCTAGGAAACAGCCGGAAACTCGAGAGGGTCGCCTTTGGAAGCGTTTGCCGGTAACCAAAGCGTCACGACATAATCAAAAGGAAGGAGTGACGCTGACTGAATCCAATCCATAAACCCGGAAACGAAACAAAGTTCGTTCCCTTTCGTCAAGTAGGTAAAGTAGGCATACGAACCCACTTTTGCTTTGCCTTAGACTCTATTGGAACAAAGCAAAGAAGGAGGCGGAATGGAGAAAGGACAAGGGCGGTCTTGCTTGGCGCAAAGGCTGCTGGTTCGGGGGTAGGGTACGGTACTAAAGGTCCTCGGACTTCCAGGCGGTTTTTCTTTTGGACAGCTGTTCACCGTTGGATCTCGCCAATACAGCCCCCTATAGTTTTCGTTACCGAGATATCTTTTTTTTCATTGTTCCCAGGGATTTTTTGGGTAATCCGCTCCCATGCTGCAAACAGTCAAATCTGAACTAAACCTTGTCGCTCTTCTTTCCTCGCGGGCAGGAAGCACACCAGCAGCGTGCGTTGCGTGATTCTACTGTGTTTTTTGCACTTGACTGGGTGGACAGTTGACCGGAAGAGAACTTCGATTCGCCCGGCCAGCAGGCGGGCGGCGTGCTTATCTTGTGTGACAACACTACAGAGCGAGTGGCTCTTCTAGGCGGGCAGCTGTGTGACAACACTACAGAGAAAGCGGCGCTTTCGTTTAACATGCTATGGTCTCAACGCCCTTACGAGATAGTGATGAGTTTCACGCGCTCTAAGCCCGGCCCGCGCGCGGTTAGGAAGATTGGCCGCAATCTGAGCGGTACCACCCACCCTACCCTACCACCTATAGGCGGCCGTCCGTTCTACAGCCGCCCGAAAAGGAACTGCAGTGATCTTGAATAGGGATCCTACAGCGATAGATAGAATCCCCAAAAAAATACCACTAGATCGAGCACCAGTGATTTCGTATCCGGTCAAAATCTTGGCTAATTGATCGAAGTGGGTAGCTCCAGTAGACCCATAGATCATGGAACAAATAGGGTGGGTAGGCCCAACCACCACACTACACGTATAGACGCGAACCCCCCTCGTTACCGTACGTGCGACTCTCACCGCATACGGCTCGCACAAAGACTCCTAAATCCATCCCGAGCCTTTTCTTCCATTCCACCTCTCCTCTCCAATCCTCGATCAAACTTGCGTTCCCCAGGCGCGGGGGTCTTTCCTTCAGTAACGGGATAAATCCCTTATTCTAAGGTAATGTTTTGGGGCTTTCTATTTCCTATCAGAAATCTCTGATTTCCCATCAAGGTTCAGCTGAATTCGCAAAGAGGTTCAGGGTTCGTAATTTGAGTCAGGATATTTCACCTATATCAATTCGGGCTCTGATGAACTCTCACCATCCGGTACTATGGCTGTACAGCTACAGTACCCTATGAAGGAAGAGATTTTCCACTCTTTGTAGAGCCGCGCTCTATCTAGAATCGGCCATGTTAGAAGTCTTAAGGTAGAGATACTTTTAAACATGTATACACGGTCAGTCCTACCCTTGGTTAGGACGTGGGTTACCTCTTGACCCAACTAGTTGGGGCCTTCTTATAGACCTATTACGTAAGGAGTTGAAACCCAAGGAGTTGAGGTTACCTCAAGAAGATTTACATCTTTCTGAAGGAACCAAAGACTTCCTTGAGTGGTAAATTCTCAGGAGGGCAGGATTGGCTTCGGTCTGTCCACTGGTACTGGAGTACAACAATGGATCCCTGGGTAACCATCCACCAACTATTTGATGCCCCCGTGGTGATCCGAGACTACCAGATTAAAAGAAAAGTTTAGTTCTGGGGTCTTCTCCTGATAGGCAAGTAAGGCTAGTCAACTCATATCAAGTATTTGTATGCTCTTGTTCGCTGCGTTCGGGCGGGAAGCACAGGAACTACAGTCTAGCTCCTTCAACTCATAGCTGATAGATATACCCTTGGATCAGTCGCTAACTGAACTCAAGAACTACTATAACACTAAGAACAAGCTTGTAGGAACTCTCAGTTAAGAGGTGTATTCTCTTAAAGCCGGAAGTGACGCAGAACAGCTACACCGCTAGCAGGAGAGGATATTCTTTAACCAAGACCGGCTAGTGGAAGGGCGTGCTCCTCAACTCCTATACCCGGAAGTGGGAACTAGTAAGATGGTTATCCCCTCTCAAACAACAAAGAGAACACAGAATCAGAGCAACCATTCGAGGCTTCTGATTCAACTCACAGACAAGACAACAAGGAAGTACGAACTAGGATACTTCTGACTTCTCCCCTTTGGGCTCTCTCTTGGCTACTTTCGCTCCTAACTCTAAGTACGATAGCTACTTTAGATCATTGTAGTCCAGACTAAGAAGATTCTATCTTGGCTTGGCATCCTCAATTCATGAATCATTAACTGGCTTTACGCGTTGGCCGAGACTGATAGAGCAACTACATATGACATTCTTCAGACATTACTTCAACAGATAAGGAAAAAACAAGAAAGAAATCTTAAATACTTTTTTTCTCGTCCCTTTATCGTTGGTAAAAGCTTTGGTAGCTTATCCGCAGGGACTTTGAAACCAATTAAGACTTGAAGTTGGCTGCCTTTGTTATACGATTGGGAGAATTAAGATTAGGCTGTAAGACAAGTTTAAGAAATCATTTCTTTTATGTTTTATTAGAACCCCAGTGTTTTTAAATGATCTAAATTAGAACTTCTTTAAGACTAACCCTAGCCCTAGTCTTAAAGGGCCAATCTTCATTCTTTTCTTGTTGTGTTGACACTCGGAATAAAGAAAAAGAGAAAGTTACTCTATCAAGGGTTAGCTAGTTGCTTATTCGTCAGAAGGGTTTATAGGGTTCTCACTTTCTTACGGGCAAAAGTAAACTTCACTATTCTATCCCGTGGGAGCTCTCTCTATAACCAGCACGCTGACTTTCTCATCTCAACTTCCTTACTATAATAAATAGGAAAAAAGGGGGTAATAAACTCATACACCAGCTCCAGGCTTTAAAGAAGAAAGACCTGCCTATAAGAGGGGCTGGTTCACGGTAATGAATGGTGGTATCGGTCGGGGCAAGCACTCGTTCCCGCAGCTAAATAAGGAAGATGCACAGAAGGAGCTGCTCTCGCATCCGCCAGGGGACATGCCCTCGGTTGTTCTAGAATGGCTTGTTTTCAGATGCGGAATTACCGCTCTTAGGCATCTATGGAATCTGCTCTTAGGGTTCCAAACCTTACCCTTTGACTACTAGAAGTGACATATAGCCCATTAAAATAATTGAATTTCAACGGATGCATACGATCGATATCTGCTCTTTGCTATAGAAAGATGAAAGGGAAAAGTACCACCTCATATCATCCTATCTATAGGAATATATTATAAACTATAGCAATCTATTCTAATGTCAAGTATTCGGTAGTCGTCAATCCATCCTTTTCTTTTATTTAACATGGGTGATAGCCATCTCGTCCGTCAATTAACGATGAATAAGCCGTCACTCTCTAGAAGGGGGAGGCAATCCTTCCATCTCCAATCATGTGGGGGATGTCAAGACCAAAGTACCCGGGGTATGGATATACAACATAGAGGAAGCTAGCAGCGCGTCAGAAAGAAACTTATTTGAATAGCTACCCGAATCCCAACCCAACTAAGGGCAAGCATTTCATTTCAATATCGTCCCTTCGGTCCTTCTTTAGAGAAATCTTCTTTCTAGCACTGAGCTGCAGTCAGACAGTTGATCGGTCGGGCATCGCCCTTGTTGGTTGACAGAAAAGACAGAGAGTTTATAACACAGAGTAGAATATGCACTGATTTCCATGAATGAATGAACTGCCTTGCCCCTAGCTAAGAACAAATAAGAGGAAAAACTCTTGCACGCTCTTTAACCAACCTCAACAGGGGAGAACTCAACTACCCTTGCAGACAACTAAGAGCAGATCAAGGACCATTGGTGTATAGGCCGTAAAAGCCAAAGACCGATCTACTTCCCGATGGCGAATAGTTGGCCTTTTCTGCCTCCCTCAATGGACTGACCTAGTCGCCCTTCGGAGTATCCCGGATCGGCACTAAATATCATACCCAATTAAAACCTAACCTTCTATTACTACTCCTTTCTAGAGAGATAGGCAATAAAGATAAATCGTTTGCCCTAATGATGACATCGGCTATTGGAGTGACGCCGAGGCAGAGGGAAAATGGATCTGTGCCTGAGTCAACTCATCCGGATTCTGAGCGTTCTTCGGACCATAGAAAAAACTAAACTCTATTCTCGCGGAGCTTTAGTTTAGAGTTTAGCACCGCGGGCGGAGCATAAGGCTTCCAATCGCTCTCTGTCTATTCCCGTGACAGTGAGACGCACTTGTTTTTGTATGGATCTTACTAGCGAAAAGGCACTTTAAGTGTCTTCTTTCCAATTATATTTCGGGAGGGAATTGAACTTTCACTTGAAAGCGATCGATCTCGATTGAGTTGACAAGTCATCGCCAGCTTTTAGTATTTCTAAAAAATGCAATGATCTATTCCACCAGCCAAGCATAGATAAAAGATATACGCGCTTCTCCTTCACGCTCCGACCGTCAAGCGGGCAAGTGCTGGGCTTGGTAGGTTCAAGTGAACCTTTAGGCAGAGAACTGGATTAGCTTAGAGTGAAGTTTACCGTAGTAGAAAAGAGGTCGGTGGAACCGGTACAGAAATGGGTGATTTTCCATTCGACTTGGGAATTCCGTCTCTGGCTCGTGGGTTTAGCCAATGATGCTTCCTTTCTCAGCTATTTATCACTGGTAGCTCGCTACCAGTCCCGCGCACATAGGCTATTTGCGATCGAAGTTTAAGAGTTCCTATGAAGATGCGTAATCCCATTCCGTTGTCGTCCTTCTTCTTCTTGCATTTATTTTCATTGTAAACTGAGCTTGTCGATCAAACTGTGGCTTAGGTCGGACCGTTCCCTAAATTATTCACTTCCTCACAACCGAGCCCTTCGAGTCTTTGTCCTGAAAACAGTTCCTTCTTCGCATCTCTCAAGTGAGAAGGATTTGGTCTCATCTCTTCCTGGAAAGCCTAAACCCTCACTCTTCCAAGCGGACATCAATCCCGGAAAAAAAATAGTGAGTGTAAGTAAGAAGAAGACCGGTTAGGATCACACTAGTCCTGGCTGGCCTATTATGAACTCTTTTCCCTCAGAACAAGACAAAAAGAGGCTTGCAGGTCTAGTCGCATACCCCTATCGTCTTATTGTTCTATTCGTTGCAGTGGGCGAAGTCGTATTTGTTACCAGCCATATTTTTGAATGCTTTGCTTCGGCTTTTCTTTTGGATTATGCCCTAATTTCATTTTACGAGAAAGCAGCCGGGATAGGAAATTTGTGTCAGTTTAAAGTGAAAGAACGAGCCCTATGACTATTATTGCAAAAGCCCTTTATACTTTACTTTATTAGTATCTCACTTGGATTCTTCTCACGAATTGGATTTGAACCAATATCTCCGGGCGACTTTCCTTTTAGTCGATCGTGAGTGGGTCTGTCGTCCGCCTCATTATAGTCCTCGTAAAATCAATAGCATTTCGTCGGAAAACATCCTGTCTTTTTACCTGAGTAGTCCTATGCATAGTAAGTACTATAGCCCCAATCATGGCAACTAATAAAATTAGACTAGGAACCAAAAACCAGACGAAATAGTAGGTATAAAGTAAATTTCCCAATGTTTCCAAATTAGTCCAACTTCGTACCTTTCCGGCATAAACCGTATATCTCAGAGAGGTCGTATTTCTTTGGGTTGGTAGTAATGGAATGGTTTCATTATCTAAAATGAAGAACATTTCCCACCAAAGGATCAGTCCAATAATACCACTCACTGGTAAATAGCGCAATACTTCTTCGTGAATCTCCGCTATTTGAATATGGAACATCATAACAACGAATAGGAATGATACGGCTATAGCTCCTATATGAACTACTGGGAAGATCATAGCGGAGAAGTCGAGACCTAACAAAAGAAGTAAACCTGAAGTGTCGCGAAAGACTGGGATGGGAAACAAAACGGAATGTACCGGATTTTTAGCACGTGCAACCATCAAACCAGAGACCAAAGCAGGGCTCGACAAAACAGAAAGTATCATGGCATTGAGAAGAAATGATTCCGACTGAACTCCGAAAAGCCTGTAGGACTAGTGTTTTGACTATATAGAGCTGTGCTTGGTTGTTGACCAACAGAAAGCATGGGAAAAAGACCAAAGATGAAAGACTAACAAAGATTTTATGCTTCTTCTTCAGTCCGAGAGGAGCTTGGGCAAAGGATTACCGGCTTCGCGAGACCTTTTCGATCTACTCATGGCCTTGCTCTATATGGGTCCTTGCTTTCTCGATCAACTAACTTCGTGCTGAAGAAAGACGGGTCCTTGATATTCTTGTATTGTACCTTTCGTTGGGTACACTGAAGACCAACCCAATCAGCTCATTTAGTTGCAAAAGAAAGCGAACGAGAGAACGAAAAAAGCTAGTCGGAACGGAAGGATAGTAGAGGAGATGTGGAGGAGCTTTCGTTGGGGAGCCCCTCTCACCTACGCTATTCTCAAACGGGAGATCGGGATCGGTATCGGGGGGGAGCGATGAAGAGGGAAGTGGGTACTCCGAGGAACGGAGCCTACCTCGTCGAAGCTGTTTCTGACCCATTTAGACTAAACTGAGACCAAACTCACAAAGAGAGACATGGAAGAATGCGGCGTAGATTAAGGGGAGGAACTAGCGCCCCCGAGTCTAGAGTCGCTATTCGAAGAAGTGACTTTAGAGAATATTTCCATCTTTCTCCCGTCTTTAAGAGAACTGGGGAAGATGCACTGTAATGAAAGTCATTCTATAAATCTATTAATAAGACATTTCATAACTTACTTGCTAAGTAAGATACCAAGGAGAGGTGCTTTCTCGCCTCATTGTTTTCCGTGAGATTGAAAAAGCAGTCGATTTTGGATGCGAAAAGTTTCATGTATAGATAGATGAGTAGTTCGTCTTCAAGTTACTAATATGGACCCAGGGAGCCAAAGACTATAGCAATGTGCAGATTCTCCGATACTAGTGATTTTCAGAGAATAGAGTATGTCTTTCCTGCTGTTAACTCACGGAATTTTCTTGTTCGAATTGCATGCAGGCGATTTGGCCCATTTTTTCTTTCCTCTTTCTATACTAAATTACGTAATTAATAAGGGCTAAAGCACATACATATAGAGAGGTGCAAAGGACAGATGTGCCAGTTATCTAATCATTACCAGGATCTGCCAGCGGTATTTGATTGAAATATATTAATAAGAACGTTATAGTAACTTCTAACTTCATCCAATCAACTACCCATCCAATGCCTCTCCGACTCCTGACTACGCTTAGTCATTAATAAGCCGATGAGCCATACCGGTGAAGCAAGCCTACCGATGACCCGACTCACTCAAAGAATGGATGAGAAGCATGAAATCCCTGTAGATCGTTTCATTTTTCGTTTCTCGCAAGCAGGAATCGAACCTGCGCTAGCGGATCAAGTCACAAGCTTATAGACCAACGAGGATAAAAAACTTTTTTTACTTTTTGGTTACATCTGTGGAGGCCCATAAGGGCCAGAGGGGTACTACACTCCGATTACACACAGAAATGACTGATCGCCCTACCGATGAAAGAGAGATAGTGATTCGTTGATGTTGATGAAAGAAATGATTGGTTTCACTTTCACGACATGGAGTTGAACCATGATCGACCGTGATCGTGAGAATTGCCTAGAGCTTCTTGGCCCACGTGTCCCGAACGAACTAAATCGCCCAGTATATGTGGCACAGAGGCTACTCCACTAGACTATAGATTTTGATATGATATATATATAATTACATCCGGCGTATGATTCACACTCTAGCGAAAGAAAAATCAACAACATCAGAAACATCAGGAAAATTAGCACCGACCCCTGCCCTGACCTACGGCATGGAGCTGAAAGCCTCCGGCTAGGCGAACCACCAGACCAAGCCAGACGAGAAAGAGAGAAGGAACGACAGGGAACGGTAAAGGGAAGAAAGGAGGATGAAGGGCATCTTTCTTAGCTTAGCAAGGCTGGGAGCTCTAACAAAAAGAGGGCCATGATTGGCACACTTTGACGTGACCACCCTGCCTATCGCTAGCTGCCCATGATTCTCTGTTTGAGGATCTATCTGTGGAAAGGATGATTCTTATTATAATGCTTCAAAATAAACAACTAAAACTGAAGCTCTCACAATCTTTAAGGGCTATTTTATAGCTGTCAAAGCACGATAACAGAATGATAGGTCAAGACCTGACGTACCAGCTTACTTAGTCTTTGACTTAATTTAGCGGCCATTCAGAGCCTTCTTTAGTCTTGCTGCATGACGAGCTATTCAATCAGGAGAACCGGCTTTGTTTTATGTCTTCCTGTTTCAGGTAGCTTGCTTTAGTTTTCTTCCTTTCCCAGAAAGAAGCATCATGAGAGTTAGCGGTACAGGCCATAGCTGTGCAGCTTTAGGGGCCCGGTCAATCAATCAAGGGCGCGAGCCTCTATGCACAAGGCTACTCTGCAGAGAGAAGTTCCAACCACGAATGAATGCATGGCGAGTCTGTCAACTCACTAACGCTCGCGACTCCCGTAGGTCGACTACCTTACCTTCCCCACTCACCAACACCTCTCGTGCTTCCATGCCCACCTACCTCGTGGAGTATACTCCACTCGTTCTCTCCTTTCTTTTGCCCCTCTTTAAAGCTTCTTAGAGTTGGCTTTTGCAATTGCAATCTGTCTCTGGCTCCTCGCTTTGAACTCAAATAAGACCTTTTTTTGGTCGAGTGACTTCGTTCCTGGTCTTCCTATTCCCTTCGCTTCCCGCCTCTAAGGCCCAAGTACTTTTTTTTTTTAAACCGCAGTGATAACCAGGTCAAAGAGTCACAGAGATATGCCCAATACCTCTACCTAGTATGAGGGTCAGTATCCCTTAGAGGAGCAAAGTTAAAAGGTAGCCTTGAGAAGTGAACTTCCGCCCTTAGATGTGGTTGATTCGGGTAACCTTGTGCTTTCATCCCAGGTTACTGATGAGTGTAGAGGTGTCTTTTCACTTCCGCCATATTCAGGGGAAGGGATATCCTCGCCCACCTTCTCGACGCCGCCTTCTTCAGGAGGCATTGCAATGGAACCTCTTGTTAGATCCGGACAGGGGAATTGACTTGCAAAGAGCTTATTAGCCTATTTTTCTTGCTAACTAGTTGTCCAATCCAAACCTCTTTTTGTAATTGCATATGCCCCCTTTTCTTTTCCCTGTATTGAAGACTTTTGTTCTATTCAATCAAAGGGTAAGCCTATCAACTTTCAGTGCCATTTATATATAAATAGTCTTATCCTAAGGCCGGGTATAACGATCGAGTCCCATAATGGCATTCAAAACAGTCCCAGAAGTGGGAATAGCTGTAGCCGTCTCAGTAGTCTCATTGGATGGGTAGTCTTTCAAGAGAGCTAGGGAACGGCACGAAAGCGGCTGGAATAAAGGAGTCTATAATCTCACTCCAGCCAGTCTAAGAGGAAGATACTATCATACAGAAAGGCAAGATAAAGATATTCACTCGCCTGAAATGGCATTATTCAATTCATCTAACTAACTCATGGCTGATGGCTTTCGGAGAGTCACACTCAATATGAATGCTCCCACTCCGTGCCTTAGGCTGGTCAAGCCCAGAGGCATAAACCAGGAAACTCGTACCGGAGATACCCCCGAATAGGATCGTACGATGACCGATCCTAGAACACGGTAGTATACCTACCATATTCCGATTCCTTTTTCCAACTTCGTCGAATAACCTCCACATTAACCCAAAACGAGTAGGGGGTCTTCAGTTCTCACTTTCCAGTGATGCTGAACGACAGGAGCGGAAAGGAACCTCTCAAAGGGGGTTTAACGCGTTGGTATAATACCATTGAACTCCGTTCAACCACTGCTTCATCCATGCCCTTAGCAAGGTATACTCAGAAAAGTGAGCAGAAGCCACATCTTGATAGAGTGACTCTGGCATCACTACGAGATCCTTGGGCTTACAAGCTCTTTAAAGAATATCGGTAATATATCCTTTAAGAAAGATAAGGGTCAAGGGGAAGACCGCGGCCTACTCACAATTCAAAAGGTAATCTGAGTTTGTCCCACACAGCCCTCAACCGTTGGTATCGGGCGGATAACGGGTGGTTAAGTCTTGATAAGACTTTAAAACCAGCACCGTAAATCCTAGCGAGTATGGCAAATCAACGAACACTATAAGTGTTAGCGACTGCCATAGCTCCTGCTATGTGATGGGAGTTTAAGAGGTTTTGGAATGAGACTGGAGATAAATCAACAGTCAAACCCCTAACCCTAAACTTCTTAGCAAACTCGGCACACCCGATCTCTGAGACCGGTAATGAAACCTGTACCTTTAAATAAAGTCTCAAGAGCATCGCGGTATACCTTGGCCACCTTGGAGTCTGCAATACAGATGTCATCGCCAAGGATGGCATACCTAGTGAAGCGCTTACTTGGGTACACTTGCTCAGCACACCACCATACCAAATAGTAATGGGAAAGTGTGAAGAGCGGCCAAGAAGCGTAGTAACCTAGAGGTTGCCCTGTTCTAAAGAAAGCAGGGAAATACCTCCCTTCCAGTGCAAGGCGTTTGGGAGACATAGAAAGCGATCGTTTACACAAATTGATCCATCCCGAATAAGATGGCAACCGCCTGTGCTAGAGCAACAGCATCAAGCTTGGCATGATAGGCAGTTACGTCATAAACCGATTTTCAAAGGCTACCAGACTTGGGGTTAGCTACACGGAGCATCTCTTTCTTACCCTTCGGGTAGTCACAGGGAAGCTCTCTAATAGATCACTTTAGACAAAGGAAATGAACTAAAGCAAAGGACTTCAAAGGATAACCAGGAATCAGAGCAGAATTAACCCAGCAGCTCTGTTCTCAGTAGGAGAGGAGAAGACTCGCAACCAGATACGTTCGTTCGGTCATTTAGCACGAACTTCACTGCCCTAGCGGGGTGAGGGCGTGGAGTAAGGAGAAAGAGCTGCTCTCTGTCCTGGGCTTGGCTTTCTTTCAAGGTCGATTTACCGCTAGGAAAGTCGCGTGGGTTCAAAGTCCTAAGCTAGGAGGCATCTGACCTCTAATGCTGCTAAGGAAGGACTTGGCTGGCTAGGAATCCGCCTGACCTAACGACCTTCCTTGTGCAAGGGAAAGGGTAACAAGTCGCTGGTCGAAGGTTTAGACCAATTGCAATTCATCACCATCTTGCCCACTTCCAATTGATGACTGGCTATTATATAAGTGTTGACCTAAGCCCCTGCCTGTGCTGGGGCTCGGCTCCCGAACCGTACGTGAGGACTCGTACGGCTCTTCCTAAGAACTTGAAGCCCTCATGTCCTATAGGAAGTGGAAGTCAGAAATCCTATCCATCTTGCCAAAAACCTTTGCACGAGTCAGAAAGCAGTCTACTTATGGCATCGGAACCACTAATGCCGCATCTCTCGATGAGAAGGAATCCAGGAAAGAGGAGAAGACGAGGTTTATATATCCTTATGTAGCGGCGCCTTACGCGCTTCAAGCCCCAATTCCATTCTTACGGGGAAGGGTTCTCCTTCAAGACAAGCCAATAACCTAATTTCTCATACTAGTGGAACCTACACCTATAGGGATAACGGTAATAAGACGCCGTGGGGTGATACCGATTAAGTTAAAGCGATAGACAATACAAGCCATAAAAACTGCGAATGCCCTGACCTTTGCGCTTTTGTTGATGTCCAATGAGTCGAACCCTGGCTCTGGGAAGAGATCCCTGGCCGTATTGTTTAGCGGTTCTCCACAAGGACATGGACTGCTGATCTCAGGATGAAGGTTGCAGACTTTATTTATTACGAAGGTATCCTTGGTAACGAGTGGAAGGTCTGGTGCGCTAAGCGCGCGTGGTGTCAGTAGTAATGGTTCTGGCGCCATGTACCACCAGATCCCAAATCCAATCATAGCGCAAACAGCTAAAACAAAGCGAATCTCTCTTCCATATGCTAGTACAAGTGTTTCCTCTAGTCGGAAGCTCTTAATTCGTGATGCCTCTTCTAGGCTATCGGCAAGACAAAGTTGCCTCTCGGGCGATCTTCTCGCAAAACGAGAGTCTCTGGGCACATGGAAGGGCAGCTGTCTCCGATTTGTGGTTAGTGCTTCCCAAGGACCTAAATAAAAAACCGCAGACCAGATCAGCCCTCCACCGTAACCAAGCGGACTTGTAATTGTTCTTGTTTCAGTTGGAACGTGCTTCATTGCGTACTTTAAGCGTTCTTGTACATGGGAGGACTGAACTGTCGGATCCCAGCATCGTGCCATTCAGCTCGTGAATCTGGTCTTTTTTCCTTAGTTTTACCCAGCCCGAACAAATGCCTGTTATTGGGGCGAATCGACATGGGATTGGTATTCTTGCTGCTCCCGGTTTCAGGGGATCCTTCTTATTTGCGGACGGTTTGATGCGAGTCTGTTGAACAGTGAGAACATTGCGTATCTTTATTATTATCGTATGAAAAAAATAATAAAAAAGAAAAATATGCGAGACAGAGCTAGCGTATAAGGGACTGAGTTCTCCGTCCCCTCCCTCCAAGAAGAAGATTCTCGCTTTTGGTGTTCATGAGGAACGAGGTTTTATTCTGCTTTGTCTACCACCCCTCCCACACCTACCTCATGCTAGGAAGCGCTTGTTCTCGACCTATTTCATAAGTGAATACACCCGATTATGCGACATCTAGAGAACAAAGATTGAACAATCGATATTGCGACCTTAATAGTTGTCGCAAAACCCGCTGTTAGAGAGTCCCGGAGTCTTGAAGAACGAAAGTTAGATGTGCTTGGTTGTTGACCGCATGGGAGAAAGAATTAATTCAAAGCATTCTTATCGATCTTGAAGTGAATAGGGCACAGGACAGGGATCTCCTTGATCGAACTTTGAGCCACCCTGGAC